TTTTCTCTATTTTTGTTTATATCACCGATAATGATTGATAACTCACAAATTTTCAATTGAATTTTTTGATTCTTGGAACTAGTATTTTTATCTATCTCTTTAAATTTTTTTTTTCAATTGAAACTTAGGGAAGTACTTTAGAAACATATGTATAAAAAAACATATTTTATTGAGTCCCTTCATGCCTACTATAACTAGTTATTTTGGTTTTCTACTAGCAGCTTTAACTATAACCTCAGTTCTATTTATTGGTCTAAGCAAAATACGACTTATTTGAAATTAATTGAATGAATATTTTTTGATAAAAAAAGATTTCTATGGTATTTCGTTCGATAGTTACTTACCGTGTTAATTACCCAATTTTGGTCATTGATTGAGATTCATCGGCAATACAGATTAAGAGCTAGGAATAGATAGTACCTCTCTTTTCTCCCTTTCAAAAATGAAAACAAAAGAAAATTTAAATGATTGAAGTTTCTTTATTTGGAATCGTCTTAGGTTTAATTCCTATTACTTTGGCTGGATTATTCGTAACTGCTTATTTACAATACAGACGTGGTGATCAGTTGGACTTTTGATTAATTAACATCTCTTTTTTTTGACTGACCTCCTTCTTGCTTTCATATGCGGGAGGTCTAATTCAGATTGCTGCTCAATTATTTGCGAACAGTGGAATTTTGACACAATCTAATAAACAAGAGTGACATCACGCTCTGTAGGATTTGAACCTACGACATTGGGTTTTGGAGACCCACGTTCTACCGAACTGAACTAAGAGCGCTTTTCTTATTTTTTCTAAAAAAACGAAAAGGCTAGAAAGAGGACATTCTTTAACCCGAATCTATTTTGTACGTATATACTATATCATAGTATATCATAAATTTCAGAATTATATGTATGTCCAATTTTATTAAAAAAAGATAGATCTAAAATAGATTCCTCGTTACTGCTCTTCTGAGCAGTAATAGGTAGGGATGACAGGATTTGAACCCGTGACATTTTGTACCCAAAACAAACGCGCTACCAAGCTGCGCTACATCCCTTTCAATTGGTTTACAGTGTCATTGTAGAGAATTCCTATCTTGTTTTCCACATTCTTCTTTTTTTTTTTGTCTCATATCAGATAACAAACATATATATAATTAAAAAATTACTTTTTTTTAGGAAAATTCTATCAATTTAAAATTTACATAAAAAGGCGTTTCCATTTGAAAATGGAATCTATAAGATCGTTATAGTAGACAATATTTCAATTCTAATTTTTAAAATGGGGCGTTACGTATACAAATACAAGAACTTCTTAACTACATGTACATCTATAGTTATATATATTACTATATATATTGTAATACAATAAAGAAGAAAAAAGGAGGATTTCGAATGCGAGATCTAAAAACATATCTTTCCGTAGCACCGGTACTAAGTACTCTATGGTTCGTTTCGTTAGCAGGTTTATTAATAGAGATTAATCGTTTATTTCCAGATGCATTAACATTTCCCTTTTTTTAATTCTAGTTATTAACATCAGAAAGGATAAAAAATTTTAGAGATACGATCAACGATCGGGGACTAATCCCCCCTTATTTTTTTATAATTCATTTTCATTCTAAAAAAATAATTAGAAAAAAAAAGGGGGGCGAAAGGTCATAAAAACGAGGGTTCAGGATCCAATAAAAAAAAGTGTTGCTAGGGAAAGAGTATCCTACGAGATACTTAAAAAAATACTGTACAAAGATTAGATTTGAAATATAGTTTTCAAAAAATCATTGTATTACTTAAATTGTTTTATTTTTTTTTAATTACTAATTAATATTCATTGCAACGAAATATTTCAGAAATTTTTTTTAGTTAATTAACAGCTTCTATTTTTTTTGTTCTTGTTCTTTATAGATCCTAAAATGAAAACAGAAGATTGGGGGTGAATCATAAATCCAAAGGAGGTTTCATGGCCAAAGGTAAAGATGTTCGAGTAACAATTATTTTGGAATGTACCAGTTGTGTTCGAAATGATATTAAGAAAGAATCGGCGGGAATTTCCAGATATATTACTCAAAAGAATCGGCATAACACTCCTAGTCGATTGGAATTGAGAAAATTCTGTCCCTATTGTTCTAAACATACAATTCATGGGGAAATCAAGAAATAGATCAAATTGAGTACTTGTATGTAAAATTTGATTTTAAGAACAGGAATAATGATAGTATCTACGTATTATTACATATATAAATATAAAAAAATAAAATAATAGAAAGAAATCGAATCCTATATTCTTAATTCTATATAGAAACTCTATCTTATATAGAAATAGAAATCGTTTTTATTTTGATCCGATTAAAATAGGATTTTAGAGGTAAGGAATAAAAAAATTATGAATAAATCTAAGCGACCTTTTACTAAATCCAAGCGATCTTTTCGTCGGCGTTTGCCCCCGATCCAATCGGGGGATCGAATTGATTATAGAAACATGAGTTTAATTAGTCGATTTATTAGTGAACAAGGAAAAATATTATCTAGACGGGTGAATAGAGTAACTTTAAAACAACAACGATTAATTACTATTGCTATAAAACAAGCTCGTATTTTATCTTTGTTACCTTTTCTTAATAATCAGAAACAATTTGAAAGAAGTGAGTCGACCCCAAGAACTACTAGCCTTAGAACCAGAAAAAAATAGACTTATTCTTGAATTGAATAACAATTCCAATCTGAAGGAATTAAAAAAGAGGGTAATATTTTGTTCGACAAATCCAATCAAGAATCAAAATTTGATTGTTACGTCTGTGTCTGTCATAAAAAAAAAGAAAAGAATCGTCGAAAAGAAAAAGAATAACTCTTTTTTTAGGGACTATATACCCTCATTTTGTTTTGACGACTTTTTTTATAATACTAATTTCTACTCTACCCTCCCCGAGCTTATTCTCCTTATAACTCTATTTCAAATATTTTAGTGGATTTATTCCAATCCCCTCATTTTTTGATCTCATTTGAAATCGTATAAAGACAACTCCTATTTAATAGAGCTATTTGTGCAAGTATTTTTCGATTAAGAAGTAATTGCTTCTTGTACAGATTGTGTATGAATCGGTTATAACTATAGAATACCTCCGTTTCGTGAATTACGGCATTTATTCGAGTGATCCATAAACGACGAAAATCTCTTTTTCTTTTACCCCTATCCCGACGAGCCGAAACTAAAGCTCTTATTCTCTGTTGAGTCATAGTTCGTGTAAGTCGTGAATGAGCCCCTTGAAAGCTTGATGCAAATAAACGAAGTTTTGTTCTACGCCTCCGAGCTATATATCCGCGTTTAATTCTAGTCATTGAATAAATCAAACTTTGATGAATAACTAATTCTTTTTTTAGTTATTCTTTTCCCCTTTACTAGTCATTAATAACCAAACGAATTATTCCAATGTATAAAAAAAAATTCCAATGGCTTTTGCTACTCTAACCTTCCCCACCACTATTTTTTGCTAGGTATTTTCCTTTGCTTTGAAAGGATAAATTGCTTTGATACTTGATATAAAAAAATAGAATAACTACAAAAAGTAGTAAATAGAAATGGATAAATAGTGGGTTCCTTCGTTTCTATGGTTACTTCTAAAACGGTGAGGTCCTCTCTATACACCGGAGCTCCTTCTTTTAATTAATCAATACTATTGGTAACTTGTACAATTCACATTCTTTGGCTCTACCCCATTAATATTCCAGTAATTAGTTCTTTCACAATGAGATCCACTTTATACAGTAACGGTATTTTATTTTAAAATTGATTTGGTCATTTACCCTGTTAGTCCGTTTTTTTTCTTTCAAGAGTGGAATCTTTTTAATAAAAAATGGAATTTCCCCCGCTTAATGGATAACCATTTGTTATCATTGGGGGTTTTCCAAAAAATAGAGTTGATTGGATTTGCACCAATGTAAACCATAAGTTTCAGACACAATAGAAGATATGAATGATCTATCTTTTTGAAATAATGAATAGAGTTCCTCCATTCTATTTTATTAACAAGTACTGATCCTTGATATTTCAAAAAGAATTTCCTTTTTGTGTTTCAGTCTATGATCTAAACGAGTCGCACATACACCCGAGTACATGTTCCTCGTCGCTGAGGGCATCCCCGAAGCGCTGGGGATTTCGTGACATTTCGGATTGGCTGTCTTGTATTTCTAATAAGTTGTTTAATGGTTGGCATACGGAATCATATAAATAATGGGCTGGTTTAGATGGGTTCTAACCGGCTAATTCTGAATTACTTCTCTTCAAGATTCTCTTCAATAATATATTTTTTTTATATTGAAGAGAATATGAAACTAAACCTTTAATCTAAAAAGATATAAAATTAGCAATGGTAGGTTTGCATGAAATCGCTCCTATTTTTATTGAACCGCTACAAGATCAACAATTCCATGAGCTTGGGCTTCTGTTGCTGACATAAAAACATCCCTTTCCATGTCTTCGGATACAACCCATATAGGTTTGCCCGTTCTTTGTACATAAACCCTTGTGATGGTTTCGCGAAGTTTTAGTAGTTCTTCCGCTTCCAAGATAAATTCTCCCGTTTGTGCCTCATAAAACGAACTAGCGGGTTGATGGATCATTACCCTGATGATATAATAGAAAAGGTTCTTCTATTTCGCAGAATGAGGCGAGATAACCAAAAAAACAGAGAAATTTGAATAACCGTACAGGCTTTTTTTGTGTGTTGCATACGGCTCCACAATGGAATTTACGTTTTTGACCTTTCCTTTCGGCGAAAGAAAACAAAATATAGGTTGTATTATACGCGGATCCATAAATGATCCAATTACCATCCTTCTTTTTTGTTTTGTAGGAGTTAAAAAAATACTATGATGGTTCCGTTGCTTTATATATCATTTTTTTGATCCGTCTATGATTCAGCAATCCCAAAGTGTCTTTTTTTTTTTTATTTTGTAAATAAGCTTCCGGTGTGAAAACAAAGTTTGTGACGCTGAGATGTGCCCCAATAGGGAAGATATCATTTTAAATATCCCTTCCTTATCTCATACTACTCTTTCAATATATAATCTAATTTTTTGAATCTAAAAAATTTCATATCGAATTCGAAGTGCCATGCTATTATTACTTAACTAATTCATATTTCCGAGGGCGAAGGCATAGTATTTTTTTCTCGAAAATAAAAAAACTCATTGGCGCCAAGCGTGAGGGAATGCTATACGTTTGGTAATTGCTCCTCCGACTAGGATAAAGGATGCTATTGAAGCGGCCAATCCCATGCATATTGTCTGTACATCGGGTCGCACAAATTGCATAGTATCATAAATAGCCATTCCAGATATTACCCATCCACCAGGAGAGTTTATAAACAAATAAAGATCTTTGGTATCCTTTTCTATACTGAGATATATCATAAGACTAATAAGTTGATTCGAGATTTCGGTATCAACCTCTTGGCCTAAAAAAAATAATCTTTCTCGATAAAGTCGGTTGATTAGGATAAAATTTTATTCCTTAGGAGCCGTACAGGCACCTTTTGATGCATACGGTTCAACAAAAATTGTTAAAAAATCAATGTGTCGATTCCAACCCCCTTTTTTTCAGAGAAGGCTTTTCTTTCTAACTTAATAAGGGAAGGGCTTGCTCCCCTTTTAAAAGAAAAAAATAAGTTTTGGCCCCTTTTATTAGATATTATAATCCTAATAATAAAATAATAAAACGATTGATTAGGCCTGTCAGACTAACTTGATTCATTGATATTTTTTTTTCATCGAGATTCAGTTGAAACGGCGATGATTTTTTCTTGTTCCTGAATGGGCTTCTTCCTTTTTTTATTCCATTTTTTTAGGTTTATGCTCTACTCCGAGTAAAAGGAAAAATTTGCCCGATTTTGATTTGCACATATAGGACAAATGAACCAAATACCGCGTCTTTTTTTTACTACTCCTTCTTTTTTTTCAATTCATTTCTTTCACATGTCTTCTGTCAAATAGTCAACAAATTTTAAATTATATTATTTGATTTGATCAACAGTTTTAGATCACCCTATTTCAATTTTTTGTATTTTTTAATAGAATTTTTTATCATAATTTTTCATATCATATTAAGTAGTAATTAGATAAATATTATATATTAATTATCAATTGGGTTTTTGCTAAACGGAGCCTGGATACTTAATTTTTTTAGTCCGATCACGTAAACCATAAAAAATTTTTGATAATCTAATATCAATCTAAATACTCCCTGCATTTAATTCTAATTTATTTTTTGCGCTTCGCGTTACAAATTTTTGATAATTCAATCAATCTTTTTGAGCGAAACAGAGGATATCTCGGTCGAGGGAGAAAATGGGGAAATCCCATATAGCCCAATATATCTGACAAGTCGCACTATATGTCAACCCAAGATGTATCTCCTTCTCCAGGACTTCGAAAAGGTACTTTTGGAACGCCAATAGGCATGAAATGAAAAAAAAGAGAATGAAGTTCTCTATTTCACTTTGATGTGGAAACGTAAGACTGGGGTTTCATTTTTTTAATAATATTATCCTTTTTTCCTACTTTATTAATATTAATTATATTTAAATTAATCATATTTAATACATAAGTTGAATAAGCTAAAATAAAATATAAAATAAAAGTAAAGTAAGAGAGAATGAATAAAAATTAAAGGAAACTTTTGACGAACGGGCTTCTGAATGATGAACAACAATAGCTATCTTGGTTCATAGATAGCTATTAAAATAGGATTGACCCCCATTGCGTATTGGTACTTATCGGATATAGAATAGATCCGCTTCCCTTTTTTCCTATGAATCGAATTGTTCCATTATTACTAACAGAATAGAACAAATATTAATCCTTTCTCCGAAATAATTACCTAAAAAGGGGGGGTCCGTAACATAGTTTTTTCCAATGCAATAAAGTTACATAGTATCTATTTTTCGTTGATAAAGGGGTATTTCCATGGGTTTGCCTTGGTATCGTGTTCATACTGTTGTATTGAATGATCCCGGTCGTTTGCTTTCGGTTCATATAATGCATACTGCTCTGGTTGCTGGTTGGGCCGGTTCTATGGCTCTATATGAATTAGCAGTTTTTGATCCCTCCGACCCTGTTCTTGATCCAATGTGGAGACAAGGTATGTTCGTTATACCTTTCATGACTCGTTTAGGAATAACCAATTCATGGGGCGGTTGGAATATTACAGGAGGGACTATAACGAATCCGGGTCTTTGGAGTTACGAAGGGGTAGCCGGAGCACATATCGTGTTTTCTGGCTTGTGCTTCTTGGCAGCTATTTGGCATTGGGTATATTGGGATCTAGAAATTTTTTGTGATGAACGTACAGGAAAACCTTCTTTGGATTTGCCCAAGATTTTTGGAATTCATTTATTTCTTTCAGGAGTGGCTTGCTTTGGTTTTGGCGCATTTCATGTAACAGGATTATATGGTCCTGGAATATGGGTATCCGACCCTTATGGACTAACCGGAAAGGTCCAACCCGTAAATCCGGCGTGGGGCGTGGAGGGTTTTGACCCTTTTGTTCCGGGAGGAATAGCCTCTCATCATATTGCAGCAGGGACGTTGGGTATATTAGCGGGCTTATTCCATCTTAGTGTTCGTCCGCCTCAACGGCTATACAAAGGATTACGTATGGGAAATATTGAAACCGTCCTTTCCAGTAGTATTGCTGCTGTCTTTTTTGCAGCTTTTGTTGTTGCTGGAACTATGTGGTATGGTTCTGCAACTACTCCCATCGAATTATTTGGTCCTACTCGTTATCAATGGGATCAGGGATACTTTCAACAAGAAATATATCGAAGAGTTAGTGCTGGACTAGCTGAAAATCAAAGTGTATCAGAAGCTTGGTCTAAAATTCCTGAAAAATTAGCTTTTTATGATTATATTGGTAATAATCCAGCAAAAGGGGGATTATTCCGAGCGGGTTCAATGGACAATGGGGATGGAATAGCTGTTGGATGGTTAGGACACCCCGTCTTTAGAAATAAAGAAGGGCGTGAACTTTTTGTACGCCGTATGCCTACTTTTTTTGAAACATTTCCGGTTGTTTTGGTAGACGGAGACGGAATTGTTAGAGCGGACGTCCCGTTTAGAAGGGCGGAATCTAAATATAGTGTCGAACAAGTAGGTGTAACTGTTGAGTTTTATGGTGGTGAACTCAATGGAGTGAGTTATAGTGATCCCGCAACTGTGAAAAAATATGCTAGACGGGCTCAATTGGGTGAAATTTTTGAATTAGATCGTGCTACTTTGAAATCCGATGGTGTTTTTCGTAGCAGTCCAAGAGGTTGGTTTACTTTTGGGCATGCTTCGTTTGCTCTACTTTTCTTCTTTGGACACATTTGGCATGGTGCTAGAACCCTCTTCAGAGATGTTTTTGCTGGTATTGATCCAGATTTGGATGCTCAAGTGGAATTTGGGGCATTCCAAAAACTTGGAGATCCAACTACAAAAAGACAAGCAGTCTGATGCAACATTGCTTTTTTCTTTTAGTTTCTGTTTGCGATTTTTTTATTTAATAGATAGGGTACTGTAGGAATCTTTATTTAAATCGCTGCCGTTTCTTTTACTCTTTTTTGTTCTTTATCCGGAGGATACTCCTCAGTAAACATAAACAAAACAGGTATGAAAGCTATAATTGTAAACCACGATCAAATTTATGGAAGCATTGGTTTATACATTTCTCTTAGTATCGACTTTAGGGATCATTTTTTTCGCTATTTTTTTTCGGGAACCGCCTAAAATTTCAACTAAAAAATGAAATAATTTTTCATTATTTTCATTGACGTAATCAGCCTCCAACTAGTTGGAGGCTGATTACGTCAACTAGTCCCCGTGTTCCTCGAATGGATCTCTTAGTTGTTGAGAGGGTTGCCCAAAGGCAGTATATAGAGCATACCCAGTAAAACTTACAAGTAACCCAGATATAAAGATGGCGACTAGAGTTGCTGTTTCCATTATTATAGAATTGAAAGACCACAATGGATCTATGCTAAGATCGTTTATTTACAACGGAATGGTATACAAAGTCAACAGATCGTAATGAATACAAAATAAGATTTATGGCTACACAAACTGTTGAAGATAGTTCTAGATCTGGTCCAAGAAGCACTACTGTAGGGAAGTTATTGAAACCGTTAAATTCCGAATATGGTAAAGTAGCTCCTGGATGGGGAACGACCCCTTTGATGGGTGTTGCAATGGCGCTATTTGCGGTATTCCTATCTATTATTTTGGAGATTTATAATTCTTCTGTTCTACTGGATGGAATTTCAGTGAATTAGACTGAGAAGAATCTTGAAGTCCTAGCTTTTCGTTCGATACAAAAAAGTAAAGTATGTAGGTCTAAAATTTTTGTCCTATTCTCCTTTGGTAGTTCGACCGCGAAATTTTTTTCTGCATTGTATATTTCCGGAATATGAGTGTGTGACTTGTTAGAATTGACCCTATGGATAGTACAGAGAATGGGGTCTGTCATCTTTATCAAGATGGTTTTACTTCGTCGGATATTCATTCGAGTATCTGGAGCACGAAATAGATCAAATAGATCACAAACTTTTCGAACTATGATTCATACTTAATACTCAGACCTCGTAGCCGGACTTCTTTCCGTTCTATCTTATCAATTTTAATAAATCAAACTTTTTTTCTGCTTTTAAACTCTTATTTAGATCAAAGGACAAACGCTTCTTTGTATTTTCTGTTTTTAATCATTATAGCATAGCTCTTTTTTTGATTTAATTTTTGATTGAATAAGTGATGATCCAATGGTTCTCACTCAGTGAACTTTGGACTTTGAAGCTTTCATTGAATTATCGTGGTTCTCGTATGAATCTGAGGTTTCAATTAATTAAGTAGGGTCTTAACAAGAGAATTCCTAATCAATAATAAAGAAAACAAGAAGAAATCCGCATTCCCATTCCATACAAATACCAAATAAAAAAAACAATAACGATAGGTAATCTAGAAGATTCAAGAGGCCTGTAACTATCAACAC